CATTGAGCCCCAAAATGTCTACAATAAATTTGGTAGGTCGCTAACCTAGTTCCCTATCCGCAATTCTGCTATTTACTGGAATAATTTTACTGGAATAAATAATATTAATATATAGAATAAATCTTTGGGATGGGTAGAAAAATAAAGAGTAAGTATGATTTTACATGCTTTGCTTCTGTACAACTACAAAGTAAGAAACGTTAGAATTGAATTGGATTAATATCAGTAGATCCTTTTTTAATCATTCATTGAATGATAAATCACTACAAGTGACGGAGAAACACGATTTAAATAACGAAAAATCCAAAATTTAAATAGAGTATCTAGAATGACTGGAAAAGTAGAAACAAGACCAGATATAATTTGATCATTATGAGCAAATCCAAAATCTTTGTAGACAAAGCCAATCATTAGTTCCCAACCATGGGGCGAATGGAATCCGATACATAAATCTGTTAATAAAAGAATCGAAAAAGCCTTTATTGTGTCACTTAAGTTATATAGGAATTCCTGAGCCCAAGAGTTAAGAATAACAAGTTCTTTATTACCCAAAATTGAATAACCACTTAGAATAACGAAACAGATTATATTTGTCAAGAAGTGCAAAATCGTATGGATATGATCCTCATTGTGTATCTTGATTAATTGGAGCGTTTCTTTGTGGATTCCTATACGAAGGTTTTGTAGATGTGTCTCCGAGTATTCCTTGATCATTTCCTCCAAAAGAAAGATTTCCTCCAATTCTATGAATTTTTCGAGAATATTTTTTTCTTGAATATCATTCAAAAAAATTTCAGATTGCCTAGTATTCCACCAATAAGTAACCCAAGATTCCAGACTTTTATTAAATGAGAGAGAAATCCACCAGGGCAAAAATACTATAGATGCAAGATATAAAAGAGGGTTGAATGCTTTCTTTTTTGACATTTTTTCATTTCGTCTATGAATTTTTAATGAACCGACCTCATTAGTTGACTCTACGCCATCCAATATTTCTCTCATGCATGAGTTCTATTACAAAGTATCGAACTTATGAATCTATTCACTGTTTTGTTTTGTGGTTGTTACGTTACGTATACGTCTTCTTTGACTAGAATGAGCGTTATGAAGAAACTTCAGTTAAGTTATGGTATAGAAAAGGGGGATTCTTTAGTTTTTCCTTACTGCTGAGAAAGCATTCACTCTCTCAGCTCATTTCTCAAAATACTTCAATCGGTACACGCAAGAAATAGGCCAATTCGGCAGCTTTTTGTTCGATTTCCCGTGGAGTAACATTCTCATCAGTACGAGTCAAGGGAATGGCCCCCTGGCTTCTGATATCCATATAAAGGACACGGCGAGCATAAATACCCTCTTTAACTTCTATTCTGACGGACTGAATATCCTTTATAAGGAATCGGAGGAAGATGCGACGATTTTTTCCAGGGAATCCCCAACGAAAAATACACACCATTCCTTCTTTTCTATCGAATCGATCATAACCACCCCCTACATTCCACGAAATTGTGCACCACAAATAGGAGCTAATAAAGAGACCCGCGATCCCATAGAAAGACATCACAATCCCTTGTGGAAAAAAAAGGATTTGCTGAGACGGAAATAAAGATATCAAGTTTCTCCCAAGATAACTGGAAGTTCCAACCAATAAGAATCCTAATGAACCTAAAAAAAGGATAATGGCCCAGCAGAAATTACTTGTTTTTCGCGACCCCGTTATAGGTTGTATCCATATATGTTCTGATCGACAACTCATACTTGATCTGGTTTCGTTTTATTGGAATTGAGAGAATACCCTAGACTTTACTCTTTTTGTTTCCGAAGTAACTCTCATCAACTAGTACTATTTTGATGTGAACCTTTAAGAGTAATTTATCAAATTGGTTAGATCTAAAATAAAAAAAATACCCTTCGTATGATCCCATCAATATACATATAGATGTACCGATTTTACAGTTAAGCCATCCGGCGATCCTGAGATTTTTTCAAATAGATAGAATTACTTTACCCCCATATTATCTTTCTTACAGGCCAAAGAGCCCCTTTTCGACGGAAGCGCCGCATGTTATACCTTCTTTTCTTACACTAAATAGGTATCTGCGTTATGATACAAGTCTTAGTTTTGAAAAAAAAAATGGATCAGAGTTGGGCCCATCAGATCTAAACAGTCTTATTTTTTTGAACATGAAGAAATAAAGAAGCCATTGCCATTGCCGGAAATACTAAGCCTACTAAAGGCACCAAAACAGAGGGAAAGTCGAAAGTTGTCATATAAAGGATACCTCAATTTACTATTTGTATCTGTTATTATTTATATTAATATTATAAAGATAAAGATTTAATATTATAAAGTTAGTATAAAGCTAAGTATATATCTAAGTGAGTATAGAAGGTACAAAAGCATATATCATATCTATAGTTTCTATATTCTAGAATTCTATATTTGGATTATATATACATACGTAAGACGTAGAACAAAAATTTTTTATTTTCCTAGAATTTA